TAGAGGATAGGATTCAAAAAGAAAATGGACCGACCCCTACTATGAACTAATAACTATAGAACTAATAACCAACTCATTGCTTCGCATTATCTGGATACAAAAAACCAGTCAAGATATGATATATTGGTCATATCATTGTAGCAGCTGAATTTTATTTGCATAAACAAAAGAAAAACCAATCTGATTTGGATAGAAAAGTATGCAGATAAATGGAAGGGTGAGAGAAAGAAAGAAAAAGAATATCAATGATATATCACCCATTCCAATATATGTAAGGTTTATGAGTCATCTCAGAAAAGGCAGTGTTAGAACGCATCAATACTGATTCACCCATAACTAGATAAATCTGTTCATAAAAAAATAAAGAGCCTCGAGCCAATAAAGACTGAGAAGATTGACTCAAGAACAAATTTCATGAGAGCTCCATTGTAGAATTCAAACCTAACCATTAATTGAGAAGCGATGGGAACGACGGAACCAATGAATACATAGGATTCTATTGAAAAACGAATCCTAATAATTCATTGGGTGGGATGGCGGAACGAACCGAGGCCAATTCACTTTTTCCGAGAAATTATGAGCTAACCCTACAACGGAAATAGATATTGAAAGAGTAAATATTCGCCCGCGAAGGCTTTTTTTAGATTAGTCAATCTTGTTTGATCCAATATGATAAAAGACAAAACAAAAAAAACGATTCGTTATAAAAAAAAGACATTATGTATATTATTGAAAAAGAAAAAAAAAAGAAATATTGTTTGTCCAAAAAAAGTATATTTTCATTCAAATTGAATCCTTTAATTCGCGAGGAGCCGTATGAGGTGAAAATCTCATGTACGGTTTTGTAGTAGAGATGGAATTGAAAAAGAAGCATCAACTATAACCCCAAAAGAACCAGATTTCGTAAACAACATAGAGGAAGAATGAAAGGGATATCTTATCGAGGCAATCGTATTTCTTTCGGTAAATATGCTCTTCAGGCACTTGAACCGGCTTGGATCACATCTAGACAAATAGAAGCAGGGCGACGAGCAATGACACGAAATGTGCGGCGTGGTGGAAAAATATGGGTACGTATATTTCCAGACAAACCAGTTACAGTAAGACCTACAGAAACACGTATGGGTTCGGGTAAAGGATCCCCCGAATATTGGGTAGCTGTCGTTAAACCAGGTAGAATACTTTATGAAATGGGTGGAGTAGCAGAAAATATAGCCAGAAAGGCTATTTCAATAGCGGCCTCAAAAATGCCTATACGAACTCAATTCATTATTTCGGGATAAATAGGAACGTAGAGCCAAAGAAAAAAGTCTTGGGGAAAAAATTGCAGGTTTCTTTTTTTTGGACAAACAATATTTCTTTTTTTTCCTTCACTCTTTGCATTGAAAGAACAGATTACAAAATGATATGATTCAACCTCAAACCCATTTGAATGTAGCGGATAACAGCGGGGCTCGAGAATTAATGTGTATTCGAATCATCGGAGCTAGTAATCGCCGATATGCTCATATCGGTGACATTATTGTTGCTGTGATCAAGGAAGCATTACCAAACACACCTCTAGAAAGATCAGAAGTGATCAGAGCTGTAATTGTACGCACTTGTAAAGAACTTAAACGTGACAACGGTATGATAATACGATATGATGACAATGCTGCAGTTGTTATTGATCAAGAAGGAAATCCAAAAGGAACTCGAGTTTTTGGTGCGATTGCCCGAGAGTTGAGACAGTTAAGTTTCACTAAAATAGTTTCATTAGCTCCTGAGGTATTATAAGATGATAGTTCTATTATACATAGTATTTGTATGAAATTAGATTGTATCTCACGCATATACCTTATATTTAACATAATTAAAGAATTTTTAAATACTATGTTAAATAAATAGAAATATTAAATATTTTTTAAAAATGGAAATAAAAACATGTTGATTATATCAAAAATGGGAGGAAAGAGTAATTAAAGTTTATCATGGGTAGGGACACTATTGCTGACATAATAACTTCTATACGAAATGCCGACATGAATAGAAAAGGGACGGTTCGAATAGCATCTACTAAGATCACCGAAAACATTGTTCAAATACTTTTACGAGAAGGTTTTATCGAAAACGTGAGAAAACATCAGGAAAACAACAAATATTTTTTTGTTTTAACCCTACGGCATAGAAGGAATAGGAAAGGACCATCTAGAACTATTTTAAATTTAAAACGGATTAGTAGACCTGGCCTACGAATCTATTCTAACTATCAACGAATTCCTAGAATTCTAGGCGGGATGGGGATTGTAATTCTTTCTACTTCTCGAGGTATAATGACAGACCGAGAGGCTCGACTACAAGGAATCGGCGGAGAAATTTTGTGTTATATATGGTAATCTTTATGATATCCGAATTGTATTCGGAATTTCTTATTTGTCAACGAAAAGGGGCGGAGTAGTTGATATCACTCTTCCTACATTAGTTGATACTTCTAGGGGTTTTACCTAGAATGCTAAAATGA